GATCCAACAACCAAACCCATTTTTTTTTTTAATTCATTAAAAAAGAGAGTGGTTTTATTCGAAGCGCTTCGTGATTTTCAACCAATTATGTGCTTCAATATAATTACCTGGAGTAAGCGCTATAGCTTGTTTCCAATACTCAGCAGCTTGATCGGACCAAGCTTCCGCAATTTCAGAATCACCCTGTAGAATGGCCTGTTCTCCCCGGTCGGAATAGGTGGTTCCTTCCCTTAGAACCGTACTTGAGAGTTTCCTATCTCATACGGCTCAAAAATCGATTCTTTTTGTGTCCTATCTTAATCTACCCTATGCTAACTGAATTAGATTTCTCATAAACCTATCCCATTTTTTCTTGGGTTAACCAGAAGAAGTTAATTACATAAGTTTCAAACCCTAATTTTGATCAATAATCAGAATCAGTTTGATCTTTTCTCCCACCTTCAGAAGAATGAAGCATAGGTATCCCCACAATATCGTTAGAATTTTCTGAAAGGTAACTATCTCGGTTTCATATATGGAATTCATATAGAATCTTTGAAAAAGACTTTTTTCCATAAGAAAAAAGAACTTACTATCTTTGGGATCTGATGCTACACCGCTGCTCAATACCTTAGTGGATTGACTCTATTACATAAGTTGATTCCTAACTTTTGTCCCATATCATGACATAAGTAAGCAGTTCTTAACTGTATCGACTCAATAGCTCGCTAATTGATCTTTACGGTGCTTTCTCTATCAATTTGATCCTTTATCCATAGAATATAGTATATAGGCTGCACTCATTTTTTTTTCTTCCTATTTTGGTTCTCGTGAAGTCTCTTTCCTTGCTACAGCTGATAAAAATCGTTGCTTTGGACGATGCATTATGTAGAAAGCCTATTTTTTCTAGTATTTACTAGCCAATTTGATCTTTGCTTTTTTTCCTTATTTCTATAGTGGAGATAGTCGCACGTAATGACAGATCACGGCCATATTATTAAAAGCTTGTGGTAAGAATGGGTTTCGTTCTAGTGCCCGGAAATAATATTCCAAAGCCTTTGTATGCTCTCCATTGCTTGTGTGTATAAGGCCTATGTTATAGAGTATATAACTTCGATCATAGGGATCAATTTCTGGTCGCGTAGCTTCATAATAATTCTGTAAAGCTTCCGCATAATTTCCTTCGGATTGAGCCAACATCCGTTACGGTCGTTCATTCTATTCAAAAAATCTCCGTTCCAGAACCGTACATGAGATTTTCATCTCATACGGCTCCTCCCTTCTGCGCATAGTACTAAGGGGAATAATCCATAGAATAAAAATTGAACTATTCTCATCTCATTATGAACTGAAAGGAACTAGTATTTTTACAAGAAATCTCTAGCCAGCCTTCCCGCAAGAGGTTTTTTCTTAACACCAATCATATTAGTGTTAGATATAAATGGTAACTCCAACAATTTCTTTGTTCTCAACGCCTTCTATTTCCAGGAATTAGTCACTTCAACGATCTTTGATGGTTATACGGGTATCCAAAGTACAAACGAGATGGATGTTTGTTGTCCCAACCATTCTTGTTAGTCCCGATACCGATAAGGAAAGGGGGAATTTATAACAAAGTTTTTGTGTTGTTGATTCCTAGGTGTAGTGCTTTTTCCCTTATGCCGTCTATTGGTACTGATGTAGTGTAGGATTGACCCGCAATACAGAACCCATAGGTGTAACCTTTCGCTCAATACTCAAATCAACAATTGAAACATCTGAGGCTGCATCAATCGAGGATACACGATAGAAGGAATTGTTCTATCTCCAAACTTCACCTTCACCGAGCGTAGGTTTATTTCAAGAATTTCGTTCTTTCTATACCGAACCGCGTCTCTTTCTCGTAAGACTGAGGTGAGGGCTAAAAAAAACAAGAAAAAAGAATCAAATCGCACCATCTCTGTAATAGGTAAATGCCTTTTTTTCTCCTGAAGTTGTCGGAATTATTCGTAATAAGATATTGGCTACAATTGAAGAGGTCTTATCAATAAAATTTCCATTTATATTAGATCTAGGCATAATTAGCAATCCATTCTAGAATTCTTTTCATTACCCCTGGGGAAAATGATCCCACAAACAAAGCAAAGGAATTATACAGTACGAAATAACATAAAAACAGACTAATTTTATTCTAATAAATAGATATTAAATAGATATGGGCTTTCCACTTAAATTGTCCCCTTTTGTTTGGGAAAGATATGAGATATTGGAATCAGATTGATTTCATTCCCATTTTTGTAGTATACCAATGAGCGGAACTATTACTATTTCATCTAAGTTAAATAACCAAGGACTTTTTTTACTACAGATTCTGATAACTCGAGAAGTTTTGATTTGGTTATGATCCAAAGAGAAAAAAGAATGGAATAATCATTCCATGAAAAAATAGAGTAGAGTAACCATACCTTCTGTTTGCATAACGTGTATACACCACGCCATACAATCGAAATATCAAAATCCATGGGACGATTCATAAATTTGG